TTCCCTCCTATCTTTCTTTCAAAATGGAAACTTAGGTAAGTGTTTTACAAACATATGTATAAAAAACTATTTGATTTAGCTCCTTGATGCCTACGCTAACTAGTTATTTTGGTTTTCTACTATCGGTTTTAACTATAACCTCAACTCTATTTATTGGTCTGAGCAAGATACGACTTATTTGAAATTAATTGAATGAGCAATTCATAAAAAGAAATCTTTCGATGGAATTCGATTTTTTTTAGAGTTCCTTAGAGTTTTTTATCGCGGCAATTTCCAATTTTTGGTCATTGGGATTCATGGACAATTGGGATTAATATTTTAATTTAGGGATATATTACCTTTCTTTTTTTCTTTTCAAAAAAAAAAATGGAAATGATTGAAGTTTTTCTATTTGGAATCGTCTTAGGTCTGATTCCTATTACTTTGGCTGGATTATTCGTAACTGCATATTTACAATACAGACGTGGTGATCAGTTAGACCTTTGATTAATTAACAAATTGTTTTTGATTGACCTCCTCTTTTCTTTAATCGAATCCACAATCTAATCCACAGGAGGTCAGTCAAATTTAGATTACTGTTCAAGTTATTTCAGGATAATTCGACCTAACAAGAAGGAACTCACGCTCTGTAGGATTTGAACCTACGACATCGGGTTTTGGAGACCCACGTTCTACCGAACTGAACTAAGAGCGCTTTCTTACCACAATAGATAAGACTGTAAAGAAAAGGTTGCAACCCAATACTACATTACATCCTGTATGCATATTGCATATACTATATAGTGTCATAGAAATGACAAATTCTATATCCAATTTAGATTGGTCTCAATTAATTCTTCCTTACTTATCAGAGTAAAAGGAATAGATAGGGATGACAGGATTTGAACCCGTGACATTTTGTACCCAAAACAAATGCGCTACCGAACTGCGCTACATCCCTTTCAATTGGTTTACAGTGTCATTGTAAAAAATCCTTGTCTTGTTTTCCATATCCTTGCTTTCCCCTATTGCTATACTATTACACAATTTATCTTGTCATTTCTTCTCTTTGGTCTCATATAAGAGATAATAAAAAAAAGTCTTTGGATACGTATGAAGAAATCTGATGGAAAGGTAAAGTAAAAAGAAATACTTTTCGGGAATATTCTGGAAGAAAGAGGCATTTTCTTAAAAAGGTAAATTGAATTGGTGTACATTTTAAACATTTTAATTTGACTTAGAGGTTTCATGTACAAAGAAAAAACAAATGGTCCTTAACTACATATGCATCTGATCATATATGTATTACCCTTCTGTACTGTATTACACTAAAAAAGAAGAAGGAGGATTTTCAATGCGAGATCTAAAAACATATCTCTCCGTCGCACCGGTACTAAGTACTATATGGTTCGGGTCTTTAGCAGGTCTATTAATAGAAATCAATCGTTTTTTCCCGGATGCGTTGACATTTCCCTTTTTTTCATTCTAGTTATTGAGATGGGAAGGGGGTAAGGAAGATTAGTCACAGATAGTTGATTCTATATCTAATCTTCCTTACCCCCTCTTTTCTCTTGTCTCCCTTTTTATTCTAAAAAAGGGAGACAAGAGAAAAGAGAGGATAAAAATGGAGTCAACCTCGAATTTTCAACTCACTTAATAAATAAGAGAGAGAACGCAAATGTGGGTCTAGGGCAAGACAAGAGTATCATACAAGTAAATGAAATACTGTACTGTGATTAGAAATCTAGTTGAAGTTTTTGGATTACGTATTATATATTATATTTACTAGAACTAGATTTTTACTAGAACTAGATTGCAACGAAAATTTTTTAATTGTATTTCGAGTTATCAATTTCCATTTTTGTTTTTTCCTTTCTCTTCGGGTTGAAAATGGAATAGTTCCTTGAATCAAGAATAAAAGGGGGTTCATGGCCAAGGGTAAAAATGCTCGAGTAAGAGTTATTTTGGAATGTACCAGTTGTGTCCGAAAGAGTGTTACTAAGGAATCAAGGGGCATTTCCAGATATATTACTCAAAAGAATCGACACAATAGGCCTAGTCGATTGGAATTGAGAAAATTCTGTTCCTATTGTTACAAACATACAATTCATGGAGAGATAAAGAAATAGATCGAACCGAACGTCTGTGTATCACTCTTCGAAGGAAGAGGACTAAAGGACATACAATATATTGTTTATATATTATACATCTATTTTCTAGAAAATAGATATTTCTTTTTATTTATTTGTTTGATTTTTTATTATAGAAAATAGATTCTTAGTTAGAATAATTAGTTAGAATAAGTAGTATTTTTATAAATACTACGAAATAATAGTAATATATAGAATATAGAAATATTTAATATATCTAAATAGATAGAAATAATATACTTCGATTAAGATATTTCATAATTCATAGAAATAATATTCTATAGAGATAGAGTATATTCTCTATAGAATGAATAGAACATATATGTAAATAAAATATATAAAAAAAAATAAAATGATAAAATTTAAATACAAATAAAAAACCAAATCCTGTTTATGAATTTTCATTTTATTTTAGATCCGACCAAAATGGTATATTGGATATAATATGTGGAATATAAGGAATAAACTAAACAAACCATGTATAAAGCCAAGCGACCCTTTCTTAAATTTAAGCGATCTTTTCGTAGGCGTTTGCCCCCGATCCAATCGAGGGACCGAATTGATTATAGAAACCTAAGTTTAATTAGTCGATTTATTAGTGAACAAGGAAAAATATTATCTAGGCGAGTGAATAGATTAACCTTGAAACAACAACGATTAATTACGATTGCTATAAAACAAGCTCGTATTTTATCTTCGTTACCCTTTCTTAATAATGAGAAGCAATTTGAAAGGGCCGCTTCGACTGCTAGAACTGCAGGTTATAGAACCAAAAAAAAATAGGTTTACTCTTTATTCAATTGAATAAAAATTCCAATCCGAACTCAAACACGGATTAGTGTTTTGTTCTAAAAATGGAGAATCCGGATTGTCGTAAGAAAAAATCGAGAAAGAAGAAATGAAATCTTTTTTTATTGACGGAGTTCGCTCATTTTGACTATCTAATTTCTACTCGACTCTATCTTCCCGGAGTTCATTCTCCGGGGAACTTTGTTTAAATCATTTCGGGGGACTTCTCTTTTTTTTATGATCTCATTGGAAATCATATAAACACAATTCCTATTTAATATAGTTATTTGTGCAAGTATTTTACGATTAAGAAGAAACTGGTTCTTGTACAGATCGTGTATAAATTGGCTATAGGTATAGTATACCCATTTTTCGCGAATTACTGCGTTTATCCGAATGATCCACAAACGACGAAAATCCCTCTTTTGCCTATCTCTATCTAGATGAGCCGAAACAAAAGATCTTATTTTCTGTTGAGCAATAGCTTTAGTAAGCCTTGAATGAGCCCCTCGAGAGCTTGATGTAAATAAACGAGTTTTTGTTCTACGTCTCCGAGCTATATATCCTCGTTTAACTCTGGTCATTGAATAAATGAAACTTTGATGAATAACTAATTGAGTTTCTTTCTTTGAGTTATTCTTTTCTCCCTTCCTAATATATTAATAACAAAACGGATTTTTCCAATGTATAAAATAAAAATTCCAATGGCTTTTGCTACTATAACCTTCCCGACCACGATTTTTTCTTTTTTCTAGGCATTTCATCTCGAAACGGAATAAGAAATTGTATTTATACTAGGTAATTAAAAAATAGAATAAAATTTAGATGAATAAAGAAATAGTGGTTTCCTTCGTTTCTATGGTTACTTCTTAAACGGTGAGGCCCTCTCTATACACCGGAGCCCTTTCCTTCTACTTCATTTAGTCAATTTTATTGGGAACTTGTACAGTTCAAACTTTTTGGCTCTACCCATGAATCATCCAGTAATAGATCTTTCACAATGAGATCGGCCTATCCAGTAACGGTATTTTGAAGGTTAGCTAGATCGCTGACCTTGTTAGTCCGTTTTGCAAGAATGGGAGCATAATATGTTTTTAAAATAAGATTTCTCCCGCTTAATGGATAACATTTGCTTCCAATGGAAAATTGCTTCTTTCTCATCTTAAATCGAGCTGATTGGATTTATGCGAATAAAAACCATAAATTTCATACACAATAGATGGATATGGATAGATCTTTTTAGATAGTGACTGTAGTTCTTTCATTTTATCCTATTCACTGGTACTGATCATTGATACTGGAAAAATTCTTTATTTTCTTGTTCCAGCTTATAATCTGAACGAGTCGCACATACACCCTAGTACATCTTCCTCGGCGTTGAGGACATCCCCCTAGAGCGGGGGATTTCATCACATTTTTGATTGGCTGTCTTGCGTTTCTAATAAGTTGTTTAATTGTTGGCATGCTGAATCTTCACATAATGGACTGGTTTAGATCAATCCTAACCAAATAATTATGCATTATTTCTAGTTAATAGAATATTAAACCCAGTAAAAAGAACAAATCTCAAATTGTGGATTTAATTATTCTGATTCAACCACGACAAAATCAACAATTCCATGAGCTTGGGCTTCTGTTGCTGACATAAAATCATCCCTATCCAAGTCTATGGATATAACCTCTCGGAGGTTGCCCGTGCTTTCTACATAAGCATCTATAACCCTGTCCCGCAGGAACATTAGTAGTTCTGTTTCCACGTGGACAAACCCTGTTTTTCCATCAAGATAAGAAGAAGCAGGTTGATGAATCATTACCCTGATGATATAAAAAAGTCCCTCTATCCCGCATGATGAAGTGAATATAAAAAATACAGAATACCAATAATAAAAAAAAAAAGATAGATTGAATAACCGTACGTGCATCTTTTGCGCGTTGCATACGGCTCTACAATGGAATTTACTTTTATCTTCCATCGAAGAAAGAAAAGAGAAAAAATAGGATCGATCAGATCCAGATCAGTAAATGATCCAATTACCACCCTTCTTTTTGTTTTCGGAGGAGTTCAAAAATACTATGATAGCT